TCCCCTATTTATTTTATTTTTTATTTTTGTTTGTGCATAATGCGATGCGGATTGTCTATTGTTTACAATTGATAGGAATTCTCTTGTTGAGACCCTATGAATCAATTGAAACCTCAGATTCATATTAGAACCACGATGATTCAATCAAATCCCCAAACTGAGCCTAAGCTAAAAGGTTCTCTGAGTAAGAACCATTTGATCATCACTTATTCAATGAATGGGTGTAATGACTAAAAATCCAAAGAAACATTTTTCCTTCGGTCAAAATAAGCAAAGCAAAATCCTGAAAGAAGAAAAATGGTTCGATTTCTGAAATACCTCTTTGAAAATTTTTTGGAGTCCGGTCGCGGGGTCTGAATAGTAAGTATGAATCATAGTTCAAATATTTCTTGATCTAACTTTATCTAATATTACGTGCTCCGGATACTAGAATGAATATCCGACGAGGTAGAACCATCTCGATAGAGATGACAGACCCATTCTCTGTACTATCAATAGGATCAATTATAACAAGTCACACACTCATATTCCGGAAATACCGAAACAAAGGAATCCACGGTCGAACTACCAGAATGGCCTATAAATCCGAGTCCTAAGTGATTCATTTTTGATTGAACAGTTAGGACTTCATGATTCCTATGGACCTAATTCATTGAAATTCCATCCAGTAAGACGGAAGAATTATAAATCTCCAAAATAATAGATAGGAATATCGCAAATAGAGCCATTGCGACCCCCATAAAGGGGGTAGTTCCCCATCCAGGAGCTACTTTACCATATTCCGAATTCAATGGTTTCAATAAACTCCCTGTAGTAGTTCGTCTTGGCCCAGATCTAGAACTATCCTCAATGGTTTGTGTAGCCATAAATCCTATTGCATTGGTTGAGATCTGTTGACTTTGTATACCATTCCGTTGTAAATAAACGATCTTATCGTAGATCCATCGTGGTCTTGAAATTATCTAATAATGGAAACAGCAACCCTAGTCGCCATCTCCATATCTGGTTCACTTGTAAGCTTTACTGGGTACGCCTTATATACCGCTTTTGGGCAACCCTCTCAACAACTAAGAGATCCATTCGAGGAACACGGGGACTAGTTGAAGTAATGAGCCTCCCAATATGGGATATGGGAGGCTCATTACTTCAATTGAGATAATGAAAAAATTATTTCATCTTTTTAGTCGGAACCTTGGGTGGTTCTCGAAAAAAGATAGCGAAAAAAATGATCCCTAGAGTCGAGACTAACAGAAATGTATAAACCAATGCTTCCATAGATTCGATCGTGGTTTACAATTATAGCTTCCACACCTGTTCATTTGGGATCATTTCCCAGATAATCAAAAAAAGGGCAAGAGTCAAAGAAAAGGCGGTGATTCACATCAAGATTTCTCTGGTACCCTATGCCAAAGTCAAATAAAAATGCCAAAGTCAAATAAAAAAAAGAGGCGAAAGATACCAGAGCAATGTTGTATCAGACTACTTGTCTCCTTGTAGTTGGATCTCCAAGTTTTTGGAATGTTCCAAATTCCACTTGAGCATCCAAATCTGGATCAATACCAGCAAAAACATCTCTGAACAAAGTTCTAGCGCCATGCCAAATGTGTCCGAAAAAGAAGAGCAAAGCAAACGTAGCATGCCCAAAAGTGAACCAACCCCTTGGACTGCTACGAAAAACACCATCGGATTTCAAAGTAGCACGATCTAATTCAAAAATTTCACCCAATTGGGCACGTCTAGCATATTTTTTCACAGTAGCAGGATCACTATAACTGACTCCATTGAGTTCGCCACCATAGAACTCAACAGTTACACCTACTTGTTCGACACTGTACTTCGATTCTGCCCTTCTAAAAGGAACATCGGCTCTCACAATTCCGTCTCCATCTACCAAAACCACTGGAAATGTTTCAAAAAAAGTAGGCATACGACGCACAAAAAGCTCATGCCCTTCTTTATCTCTAAAGATTGGGTGTCCTAACCATCCAACAGCTATTCCATCCCCGTTGTCCATTGAGCCCGCTCTGAATAATCCCCCCTTCGCCGGATTATTACCGATGTAATCATAAAAAGCTAATTTTTCGGGAATTTTAGACCAAGCTTCCGATAAACTCTGATTTTCGGATAGCCCGGTGCCAACTCTTCGATATATTTCTTGCTGGAAGTATCCCTGATCCCACTGATAACGAGTGGGACCAAATAATTCGATCGGGGTAGTTGCTGAACCATACCACATAGTTCCAGCAACAACGAAAGATGCAAAAAAGACAGCAGCGATACTACTCGAAAGGACAGTTTCAATATTGCCCATACGTAATCCTTTGTATAGGCGTTGGGGCGGGCGGACACTAAGATGGAATAGGCCCGCTAATATGCCCAATGTCCCCGCTGCAATATGATGAGAGGCTATTCCTCCCGGAACAAAAGGATCAAAACCTTCCGCGCCCCACGCTGGATTTACAGATTGTACTTTTCCGGTTAGTCCATAAGGATCGGACACCCATATGCCAGGACCATATAAGCCTGTTACATGAAATGCGCCAAACCCAAAGCAAGCCACCCCTGAGAGAAATAAATGAATGCCAAAGATCTTGGGCAAATCCAAAGAGGGTTTTCCCGTACGTTCATCACAGAATATTTCTAGGTCCCAATACACCCAATGCCAGATAGCTGCCAAGAAGCACAAGCCAGAAAACACAATATGTGCCCCGGCCACACCTTCGTAACTCCAAATACCCGGATTTGTTATAGTTCCTCCTGTGATACTCCAACCACCCCATGAATTGTTTATTCCTAAACGAGTCATGAAGGGTATAACGAACATACCTTGTCTCCACATTGGATCAAGAACGGGATCAGAGGGATCAAAAACTGCTAATTCGTAGAGAGCCATCGAACCGGCCCAACCAGAAACTAGAGCTGTATGCATTATATGGACAGAAAGCAACCTACCAGGATCATTCAATACGACGGTATGAACACGATACCAAGGCAAACCCATGGAAATACCCCTTTATCAAAGAAAAATAGACACTATGTAACTTTATCGCATTGGAATATGCTATGGACCTACCCCTCTCAGTGGATTATCTCGGAGCAAGGTGCATATTTATTCCGTTCCATTGGTAATAATGGAACAATTCTGTTCGTAGGAACAAAGAGAAGCAGATCTATTCTATACCCGATAAGTACCAATACGCAATGGGGGGATTACTCCGAGTTTTTGTGAGTGAATGCATAGATACTCGTTCATCATTCGAACGACCCATTTGTCAGAATTTTCCTTTATTCATTTCGTCTTCCTCCACGAACCCTCTAAAATCTATGGATAAAATACGATAGACGCCAATATTCTGAAGACAATAAGCCCATTTTACGTTTCCACATCAAAGTGAAGTATATTAACTCCTTTTTCTTTCATTTAATGCCCATTGGTGTTCCAAAAGTACCTTTTCGGAGTCCTGGAGAGGAAGATGCAGTTTGGGTTGACGTATAGTGCGACTTGTCAGACATATTGGGTCATATGGGATTTCCCCGTTCTCTCCCTCGATCGAGATATCCTCTATTTCGCCCAAGAAAAAATGGATTGAACCATCAATAATTCGGAGCGTGAAGTGCATTTATTTAGGGGATCAATATTTATTTAGGGGATCAATAGTATTAGAAGAATTTATGGTTGGCTTGGACCAATAAAATGAAGTATCCAGGCTCCGTTCAGAAAATACCAAATTGGTAATAGATGTATGATTACCACTTGTATCATAAAGAATTCATATTATACCATAATGAATGATTTCAAACTGCCAATCAATGGATAATATGATGAATACATCGAATATTTGGCGGAAGGCATGAAACGAATTGAAAAAAGAAGTCGAAACAAAAAGAAGTGGTACTGGGACCATTTGTCCTATATGTGCAAATAGAATTCGAGCAGATCTTTACCCGGAGTAGAACATAAACCTAAAAGAATTAAAGAGGCCCATTCAAGAACAAGAAAATTACATCGCGATTTGGATCCCGATGAAACAATACATCAATGAGAGGTTAGTTCGAGAAGTTCAGTGAATTCTTTTTTATTTTTATATTTTTTATTTTTATATATATAATTATAAGAAAATAGGAAAGGTGAGCTAAAATTCATGTTTTTTGAAAAATAGAAGAAAAAGTCCTTTCGTTAGGAATAGGAAAAGCCTGGTATGAAAAAAGAAAGAGGGCTGGAATCGACACATTGATTTTTTTAGCAATTTTTATTTTTTGAACCGTATGCATCCAAAGGTGCGTGTACGGTTTCTAAGGGATACAACTTTGTCCTAATCAACCGACTTCATCGAGAAAGATTACTTTTTTTAGGCCAAGAGGTTGATAGTGAGATCTCGAATCAACTTGTTGGTCTCATGGTATATCTCAGTATAGAGGATGATACCAGAGATTTGTATTTGTTTATAAACTCTCCCGGTGGATGGGTAATACCAGGACTAGCTATTTATGATACTATGCAATTTGTGCCACCAGATGTACATACAATATGCATGGGATTAGCCGCTTCAATGGGATCTTTCATCCTGGTCGGAGGAGAAATTACCAAACGTCTAGCATTCCCGCACGCTTGGCGCCAATGAATTTTTTTGGAGAGAAAAAAGAAGACTATGCCTTCGCCATTATGAATAAAATAATAAGTTAAGTAATAATAGCATGGCACTTCGAATTCGATATGAGCAAACCTTTTTTTTTGTTTTTTCATAACATGAAATTCTGTATCGAAATAGTAGTATGAAACAAAGGTTATTTCCGATTTGATCCTATGTATCTGGGTTCCATTTCAGCGTCACAAACCTTTTTGCTTCCACACCGGAAGTCTCTTTCCTATATTTATGTTATGAAAGAGTACGAAAAAAAAAAGAAAGATAATTTGTTCCTTTTTTGATAAGATCAGAAAGAAACTTTGGGATTGCTGAATCGCAGATGAGATAAATATATAAAGCAACGGAACCATCATA